CTTCTCAATACAATTTCTTTCAAATTCATTAAAATTTCGTGTACTGATTCTTGAATACCTACTATAGTCGAGTATTCATGTGGTATTTTCTCAGATTTTGCACGTGTGATACATGTTCCTTCTATTTCTCCAAGCAAAGCTCTTCGCATCGCAATGCCTATTGTGTCAGCTTGACCTTTCAAAAGTGGAGAGAGAATAAAGCGCCCATAATAAAGACATTTACTATCTGTTCTTGATTCAACACACTTCCACTGCAGTGTCCGAGTAGATACTCTTATTTTCTCTCGAACCATAGTAATATTATAAAAAATTGATCATATCTTGGAATCATTTATTTCTCTTGAAATATCTGCAATTCTTTTTTCTACACCCGTCTTTTTTTAGGAGGCCTACAGCCATTATGTGGCATAGGGGTTACATCTCGTACGAAACTTAATAGTATACCACTTCTACGAATAGCCCGTAATGCTGCATCTCTTCCGAGACCAGGACCTTTTATCATGACTTCTGCTCGTTGCATACCTTGCTCTACCACAGTACGAATAGCATTTCCTGCCGCTGTTTGAGCCGCAAACGGCGTCCCTCTTTTTGTACCCCTAAATCCACAAGTACCGGCGGAAGCCCAAGAAACCACCCGACCTCGTACATCTGTAACAGTCACAATGGTATTGTTGAAACTTGCTTGAACATGAATAACGCCCTTTGGTATTTTCCGTGCACTCTTACGCGAACTAATACGTCCATTTCTGCGTGAACCAATTTTTGGTATAGATTTTGCCATAGTTTATCATTTCATAAATATGAGTCAGAGATATATGGATATATCCATTTCATGTCAAAACAAATACTTCATTTTTTTATTTGTATATCAATCAAATCTTTTAGAAAGTTCTTTTTACTAGAATGGTTATCCTTGTCGTTGTTTATGTTTTGGGTTAGAACAAATTACTATAATTCGTCCCCGTCTGCGGATCAGTCGACATTTTTCACAAATTTTACGAACAGAGGCTCTTATTTTCATATTTGTCATTCCCTACTTTAATTTCGATTCTTGGAAGAAAATAAGTTTCTTGAAATTTTGAACCTCAAATTGTATTCTCATGGGAAGGGGTGTTGAAGTTGAAAAACCACTAGTCGTTTGAATCCTTGTTGCGGAGTCTATAAATTATACGACCTCTGGTTGAATCATAACGGCTTACTTCAATCTTAACCCTATCTCCCGGTAGGATCCGTATAAAACTACGTCGTATCCTTCCTGAAACATAACCTAGAATCATATCTTCATTATCTAAACGAACCCAGAACATACCATTAGGAAGTGATTCAGTAATCAAGCCTTCATGAATCCATTTTTGTTCTTTCATTCCAGGCAAAACCCCCTTAAAGTATTAACTAATAGAGGAGTGATATTAGACAACCCGTCTTTTCTCTTTTTTTTTCACAAATAGGAAATTTGGAATCCAATTCAGATATCAGAAGGATTACCATATATAACATAAAATTTCTCCACCAATTCCTTCTAGTCGAGCCTCTCGATCTGTCATTATACCTCGAGAGGTAGAAAGAATTACAATTCCCATTCCGCCTAAAATTCTAGGAATTCGTTGATAGTTAGAATAGATTCGTAGACCAGGTCGGCTGACCCTTTTTAAATTTAAGGTATTTTTATATGGTCCTTTCCTATTTCTTCTATGTCGCAGAGTTAAAACCAAAAAATCTTTTTTTTTTTCTTGATGTTTTCTCGCGTTTTCGATAAAGCCTTCTCGTAAAAGTATTTTTACAATGTTTTCGGTGATGTTAGTAGATGCTATTCGAACCGTTTCCCTTCGATTCATGTCAGCATTTCGTATAGAGGTTATTATATCAGCAATAGTGTCCTTACCCATGATGAACTAAAATCCGCGGTGTCTCCGAATTTTTATCTAAGCAACATGCTTTTCTTATTAGTTTATTATTTCTTTTATTTTAAGGTATATACGTGATACACAATCTACTATATTAATAATTAATATTAATTCAAATATCCCATTTCTCGTCTTATAATACCTCGGGAGCTAATGAAACTATTTTAGTAAAGTTTTGTCTCAATTCCCGGGCAATCGCACCAAAAACTCGAGTTCCTTTTGGATTTCCTTCTTGATCAATGATAACTGCAGCATTGTCATCATATCGTATTATCATACCATTGTCTCGTTTGAGTTCTTTACAGGTACGTACAATTACAGCTCTGATCACTTCTGATCTTTCTAAGGGCGTATTTGGTATTGCTTCTTTGATCACAGCAACAATAACGTCACCAATACGAGCATATCGACGATTGCTAGCTCCTATGATTCGAATACACATCAATTCTCGAGCCCCGCTATTGTCTGCTACATTCAAATGGGTCTGAGGTTGAATCATATCATTTTTTTTATCTGTTCTTTCAATGCAAAAATAAAATGCAAAGGGCGAAAAAGAAAAAGAAATATTGTTTGTCCAAAACAAAAAAACAGAAGGTTTTTTTATCTCAAAGATCTATTTCTCTTGGTTCTATATTACCATCACTATCCTGAAATAATGAATTGAGTTCGTATAGGCATTTTAGATGCCGCTATTGAGATCGCCCTTCGGGCTATATTTTCTGCTACTCCGCTTATTTCATAAAGTATTCGACCTGGTTTGACAACAGCTACCCAATATTCGGGAGATCCTTTCCCAGAACCCATACGGGTTTCCGCGGGTCTTACTGTAACTGGTTTGTCTGGAAATATACGTACCCATATTTTTCCACCGCGGCGTGCATTTCGTGTCATTGCTCGCCGCCCCGCTTCTATTTGTCTCGACGTGATCCAAGCGGGTTCAAGTGCCTGAAGAGCATATCTTCCGAAACAAATATGATTCCCCCGATAAGATATTCCCTTCATTCTTCCTCTATGTTGTTTACGGAATCTGGTTCTTTTGGGGTTATAGTTGATGGTTTTTTCTTAATTCCATCTCTACTACAGAACCGGACGTGAGAGTTTCTTCTCATCCGGCTCCTCGCGAATGAAAAATTTGAATATTAAATTCAATTTTCATATTGAATTAAGGTATACATGTAATAATACACTGAATCAAGAGATTCTTTCGGATTCATCTAATTTTTTGAATTTTTTTTATAAAAATCTTTATTTTATTTTGTTTTTTATTGTATTGGATTGCTCATATTTTAACAATCCAATAAAAAAAGGAATTTTCGCGGGCGAATATTTACTCTTTCAATATCTATTTTAGCTGTAGTGTTAGTTTATCACTTTTCAGAATAGATTAATTGTTCTTTGGTTCGTTCCGCCATCCTTCCAAATGAATCAGCAGAATTCATTTTCAATTGAATCTTCTGTATTCACAGGTTCCATCGTTCCCATCGCTTCTTAATTAATGGTTAGGTCTGAATTATACAACGGAGCTCTTAATTAAAATTGTTTTTGAGCCAATCTTCTTAGTCTTTATTGGCTAGAGGCTCTTACTTTTTCTAAGAACAGATTCATATAATTGTATCTGTATTGATGCTTTATTACATTGTCTTTTATGAAATGATTCAAAGACCTTACATATTGGAATCATATATCTTTTATATTTATTTTTTTTCTTTCTCTCACCTTTCCATTTATCTGCATCCCTTTATATTTTGTATATTTTCATTTAATATATTTTGTATATTTTCATTTAATTTTGCTTGACAATTCATTAGATCTATTGTTTATGCCAAGTGCAAAAAATTTCAGTTGCTACAATGATAGGACAAAAATATCCTATCTTGACTGCTTCTCTGGATCCAGATAATGTGATGCAATGAGTTGGTTATTAGTTCTATATTTATTAGTTCATATTTCATACTATAGGACTAGGTCTTTTACTTTTTTTTAACAAAACCAACGAGTCACACACTAAGCATAGCAATTCTATCAAAGGGTCATAACGAATTTTTATTTAACCTTATAGAATTAAAAATTAGAATTTTTTTGATGGAAAAAAAAAATGAATGAAAAAGGTTGTCATTTTATGTTTCATCCGAAAATCGAAACATAAACACAGGTCAAGTAAAGGATTATTATTCCTTGTCTATAAATATCCAAATTTTAATACCCAATACTCCATAGATAGTTCGAACCGTATAGGCGCAATAATCAATTTTCGCGCGAATAGTTTGTAGGGGAACCCTGCCCTCTCTTATCCATTCGATACGTGCAATTTCTTTTCCATCGATACGACCCGCAATTTGTATTTGAATTCCTTTTGTATCAGCTTGTTCGGTTAATTCAATAGCCTTTTTCATTGCTTTTCGAAATGACACCCTATTCTTTAATTGTCCGGCTATAAATTCTGCAAGAATATTAGGATTTCCATAAGGTTTTGCAATTCTTGTAATAGCAATGTTGAGTTTTCGGTTCACACAATTCAATTCTTTTTGTACATTTATTTTTAGGTCTTCGATCCCTCGTGGTTTATTTTCTATTAATAACTTTGGGAATCCCATATAGATTATGACCTGTATCAGATCGATTCTTTTTTGAATTTCGATATGTGCAATTCCTTCGACACTCGAGGATGTTTTTGTATTTTTTTGTACATAATTTTTGATACAATCCCGTATTTTTTGATCTTCTTGTAGACCTTCAGAATAATTTTTTGGTTGTGCAAACCAAAGGGAATAATGATCTTGGGTAGTACCAAGTCGGAAACCAAGTGGATTTATTTTTTGTCCCATATTACTCCGTTATATAAAACAGTTCAGACTGTAAACCATAGACCACCTTTTTTTGATCACTTACAGATAATCCTCGCATAAATTGTCTAAACGCTTCAAAGTAGGACATATCTCTTATTATCATATTTATGTGACAAGTACGTCTTTTTATGAGATAACTACGCCCTCGAGCTCGAGGTTTTAATTTTTTCATGGTAGCTCCTTTGTTAACTTCGGCTTTAACAATGGCTAAATTTGCTTTGTTGAAACGTTTATTGTGACTAGCATTTGC